TACATAGCAGTTCCAATGCTACGCCTTGAACCGCTCGGCCATCTCTCCTACATAATGATTATGAATCAAAAACCAAGTGAATAGTGAGTTCTTCATATTTCATTCTAGATTATTGGATTGGATAAGTATGACCAATCCATTTTAACTATATATTTGAACTATATATTACAAAATATTATAAATAAAAATAGAAAATTTTTCATCAAAGTAAAGAAAGATCTTTCGAGGCCTCAAGACAATTCTTTTTTTACGAAATTTTTTTATTTGTAATTTTGAAAATGAAAAGGGGGTTTGTGTTTGCAAAAACGACTCCTACTAGAAATTCGATTCGAATCCATTAAATCAATGAATTAGAACGAATCAACTGATTAATAGGTCTAGATTTTTTAGACTAGGGTTAATGGATACCTTTCTATCATAATTCTATATAGACTACGATTCCATACCTTACAAATTCTCAAATTTCTTTCCGACTTTAGAATTCTCAACAACAAACCCCTTCCCTCACCCCTCTATTCTAGATTGATAAAACATTTTGTATAGTGGATTGTATACCTGCTATGTACATAACATAAAAAAGAGGTGGTTATTCTATTTTCATCATAGAATGATTTTTTCCTCTTTGTATCATAATTCAATACAAATTTCTCGAGTTATTTGAATCTGTAACTTCAACGAAATCGGAATAGTTCGCTTCGTTGGTATACTACTACATTAGGATGAAATCGAACCGGGTTGGACCTTTTCTTATTGATTCCTATAAAAAAGGAACAATTGGAATAAAAAGCCCATAATCTTTTTTTTTCAAATCAATCTATTTTTATGTTATTTCGTACTGTACAATTCTTTTCTTTGTGGGATCATTTTCCCCCGAGAGGGAATGAGAAGAATTATAAAATGGATTGCTAGCTATGCCTAGATCGCGGATAAATGGAAATTTTATTGATAAGACCTTTTCAATTGTAGCCAATATCTTATTGCAAATAATTCCGACAACTTCAGGAGAAAAGGAGGCATTTACCTATTACAGAGATGGTGTGATTTGATTCTTTTTTTTCTCTTGGTCTTACGAGAAAGACATGTGATTCGGAAAAATTTTTGAAATAAATCTACGCTTGTTGAAGGTGAAGTTTGGAAATAGAACAATTCCTTCTGTCGTGTATCCTCGATTAATGCAACCTCAGATGCTATGTTTCAATCTTAGATTCTAGTATTGAGCGAAAGGTTATATCTAGAGGTTCTGTATTATGGGGCAATCCTACTCCACTACACTAGTACCAACGGACAGCATAAGGGAAGAAGCACTACACCTAGGAATCAACAACACGAAAACCTTGTTAGAAATGACCCCTTTCCTTATTGGGCTCGGGACTAAAAGAATGGTTGGGACAACAAACATCCATCTCGTTCGTACTTTGGATACCAATATAACCATCGAAGGTTGTTTGAAGTGACTAATTCCTGGAAATTAGGAGGCGTTGAAAACAAAGAAATTGCTCGAGTTCTCATTTCTATCTAGTTATCTAGTCTCAACACCCTTGATATTAAGAAAAGATCTCTTGCAGGAAGGTTGGCTAGAGATTTCTTGTAAAAACACTAGCCCTGCTCAGTCCATAATGAGAATATTTTCATCTTTTTGATTTCATGTATATTCTCCTTATGCACATAAGGGAGGAGCCGTATGAGGTGAAAATCTCACGTACGGTTTTGGAACGGAGATTCTTTTAATTGAATGGCGACCGTAACGGATGTCAGCTCAATCCGAAGGAAATTATGCAGAAGCTTTACAGAATTATTATGAAGCTATGCGACTAGAAATTGATCCTTATGATCGAAGTTATATACTCTATAATATAGGTCTTATCCATACAAGTAATGGAGAACATACGAAAGCTTTGGAATATTATTTTCGAGCACTAGAACGAAATCCATTCTTACCACAAGCTTTTAATAATATGGCCGTGATCTGTCATTACGTGCGACTATCTTCACTATAGAAGTAAAAAAAGAAAAACAAAAAAAGGCTTTCTACATATACATCGTCTAAAACAACGATTTTTATCAGCTGTAGCAAAGAAAAAAACTTTATATTCATAAAAGTTGAAATATGAAGAAAATAAATAGATATACCTAGCTACTTTTTCTATGGATAAAAAAAGAATCTAATTGGTAAGGGAAGCACCGTAAAGATCAATTGGCGAAATTTGGGGCCAATACAATAATAACTGCGTACTTATGTCATGATGGTAGATATACTTATCTCGTGATGTGAGATAAAATAGGAATCCACTTATGTAATAGAGTTGATCCACTAAAGTCTTGAGCAGCGGTGTAGGATCAGATCCCAAAGATAGTAAGTTTTTCTTTCTTAGGAAAGAAAGTCTTTTTCAAAGATTCTATATAAATTTATATACGAAACCAAGATAGTTACCTTTCAGAAAATCGAATGATAGGGGAATTTTTTCTTCTGAAGGTGGGAAAAAAGATAAAACGAAATAAA